GCTAGCGTAGCTTAACGCAAAGCATAACACTGAAGATGTTAAGATGGGCCCTAAGAAGCTCCGCGTGCACAAAGGCATGGTCCTGACCTTATTATCAGCTCTAACCCAACTTACACATGCAAGTCTCCGCAGTCCCGTGAGTATGCCCTCAATCCCCCACCCGGGGACAAGGAGCGGGCATCAGGCACAAAATTTAGCCCAAGACGCCTAGCCAAGCCACACCCCCAAGGGAATTCAGCAGTGATAGACATTAAGCCATAAGTGAAAACTTGACTCAGTCAGGGTTAATGAGGGCCGGTAAAACTCGTGCCAGCCACCGCGGTTAAACGAGAGGCCCTAGTTGATATTATTACGGCGTAAAGGGTGGTTAAGGAAAAAATAATAATAAAGCCAAATGGCCCTTTGGCCGTCATACGCTTCTAGGTGTCCGAAGTCCACCCCCACGAAAGTAGCTTTAATAAAAACCACCTGACCCCACGAAAGCTGAGAAACAAACTGGGATTAGATACCCCACTATGCTCAGCCATAAACCCAGATGTCAAACTACAATTAGGCATCCGCCAGGGTACTACGAGCATTAGCTTGAAACCCAAAGGACCTGACGGTGCCTTACACCCCCCTAGAGGAGCCTGTTCTAGAACCGATAACCCCCGTTAAACCTCACCCCTTCTAGCCACCCCAGCCTATATACCGCCGTCGCCAGCTTACCCTGTGAAGGTAATAAAAGTAAGCAAAATGGGTATAACCCAGAACGTCAGGTCGAGGTGTAGCGCACGAAGCGGGAAGAAATGGGCTACATTTTCTATCACAGAACACTACGGATATGCAACATGAAATAGTGCTTGAAGGAGGATTTAGTAGTAAAAAGGAAGCAGAGTGTCCTTTTGAACCCGGCTCTAAGGCGCGTACACACCGCCCGTCACTCTCCCCTGTCGACACGCATTAAAAATATATAATATACAAGCACTGACAAGGGGAGGCAAGTCGTAACATGGTAAGTGTACCGGAAGGTGCACTTGGATTAAACCCAGGGTATGGCTGAGTCAGCTAAGCATCTCACTTACACCGAGAAGACATCCATGCAAATTGGATTATCCTGAGCCAAACAGCTAGCTTAATCACTAATCTTAAATTAACAATGTTTATAAGAAAACACAATCCACCCCTAAAAACTAAACCATTTTTTTACCTGAGTATGGGAGACAGAAAAGGTTCACCCTATAAGCAATAGAAAAAGTACCGCAAGGGAAAGCTGAAAGAGAAATGAAATAAACCATATAAGCACTAGAAAACAAAGATTAAATCTTGTACCTTTTGCATCATGATTTAGTAAGTATACCCAAGCAAAGAGACCTTTAGTTTGAAACCCCGAAACCAGGTGAGCTACCCCGAGACAGCCTATATAAATTAGGGCTAACCCGTCTCTGTGGCAAAAGAGTGGGAAGAGCTCCGGGTAGAAGTGACAGACCTACCGAACCTGGTGATAGCTGGTTGCCTAAGAAATGGATAGAAGTTCAGCCCCGCATACCCCAGACCAAAACCCTAAATTTTAAAGGTAATTAAGGGAAATGTGCGGGAGTTAGTTAGAGGGGGTACAGCCCCTCTAACAAAGGATACAACCTTCCCAGGAGGATAAAGATCATAATATTTAAAATAAACTGTTTTAGTGGGCCTAAAAGCAGCCACCTAACCAGAAAGCGTTAAAGCTCAGACAGATTAAAATTTATTATTCCGATAAAAAATCTTATTCCCCTAAAGATATTAGGCCATCCCATGTCCCCATGGAAGAAATTATGCTAAAATGAGTAACAAGAAGACCTGTTCTTCTCCAAGCACAAGTGTAAACCAGATCGGACAAACCACTGGAAAATAACGAACTCAACCCAAGAGAGTATTGTGAATAACATAAAAACCAAGAAAAACTCACAGCCAAATTAATCGTTAACCCCACACTGGAGTGCTATTATTAAAGGAAAGACTAAAAGAAAGGGAAGGAACTCGGCAAACACAAGCCTCGCCTGTTTACCAAAAACATCGCCTCCTGCAACAATTAAGTATAGGAGGTCCAGCCTGCCCAGTGACTACGGGTTCAACGGCCGCGGTATTTTGACCGTGCAAAGGTAGCGCAATCACTTGTCTCTTAAATAGAGACCTGTATGAATGGCTAAACGAGGGCTTAACTGTCTCCCCCTTCCAGTCAGTGAAATTGATCTATCCGTGCAGAAGCGGGTATAATAATACAAGACGAGAAGACCCTTTGGAGCTTAAGGTACAAAATTTAACCACGTTAAACAACTCAACAAAAAGCAAGAACTTAGTGGGCAGTAAATTTTTACCTTCGGTTGGGGCGACCACGGAGGAAAAATTAGCCTCCGAGTGGAATGGGGTAAACTCCTAAAACCAAGAGATACATCTCTAAGCTACAGAACATCTGACCAATAATGATCCGGTTTAATGACCGATCAACGAACCAAGTTACCCTAGGGATAACAGCGCAATCCTCTCCCAGAGTCCATATCGACGAGGGGGTTTACGACCTCGATGTTGGATCAGGACATCCTAATGGTGCAGCCGCTATTAAGGGTTCGTTTGTTCAACGATTAAAGTCCTACGTAATCTGAGTTCAGACCGGAGTAATCCAGGTCAGTTTCTATCTGTAATGCTATTTTTCCTAGTACGAAAGGATCGGAAAAAAGGGGCCCATACTTAAAGCACGCCCCACCCCTAATCAATGAAAACAAATAAATTAAGTAAAGGGAGGGCCCAAACCCCTGCCGCCCAAAATAAGGGCATACTGGGGTGGCAGAGCATGGTAAATTGCGAAAGGCCTAAGCCCTTTACATCAGAGGTTCAAATCCTCTTCCCAGTTTATGCTAAACACTTTAATAAATCACCTAATTAACCCCTTAGCCTACATCGTACCAGTCCTACTAGCAGTAGCTTTCCTTACATTACTTGAACGAAAAGTCCTAGGATATATACAGCTACGAAAAGGCCCTAACGTAGTAGGGCCTTACGGACTACTTCAGCCCATTGCCGACGGAGTAAAGCTCTTTATTAAAGAGCCTATTCGACCCTCTACATCATCTCCATTTTTATTTTTAGCAACCCCTATTCTTGCATTAACTCTCGCCATAACATTATGAGCACCAATGCCAATACCCTACCCAGTCATTGATCTTAAACTGGGGATCCTATTTATCTTAGCCCTCTCAAGCTTGGCAGTCTACTCAATTCTAGGATCAGGGTGAGCATCAAATTCAAAATATGCACTAATTGGGGCTCTTCGAGCAGTGGCTCAAACAATTTCCTATGAGGTAAGCCTAGGATTAATTCTTCTCTCAGTAATTATCTTCTCGGGCGGCTATACTCTCCAAACGTTTAATACAGCCCAAGAAAGCATTTGACTGCTAGCCCCAGCATGACCTTTAGCAGCCATGTGATATATCTCAACCCTAGCTGAAACAAACCGAGCACCATTTGATTTGACAGAGGGGGAATCAGAACTGGTCTCTGGTTTCAATGTAGAATATGCCGGAGGACCATTTGCCCTATTTTTCCTAGCTGAGTACGCTAATATTCTTATAATAAACACCTTGTCGACCGTCCTATTTCTAGGGTCCTCCCATTTTCCCAATATACCTGAGTTGACAACAATTGGTCTCATGGTTAAAGCCGCACTTCTATCAGTTATATTCCTCTGAGTCCGAGCCTCCTACCCCCGATTTCGGTATGATCAACTTATACATCTCGTGTGGAAAAATTTTCTACCATTAACATTAGCCCTCGTGCTAGGACAAATGGCCCTACCAATTGCACTGGCAGGTCTCCCCCCACAACTATAGCTTAGGAACTGTGCCCGAATGCCCAGGGACCACTTTGATAGAGTGGCTTATAGGGGTTAAAATCCCCTCAGTTCTTAGAAAGAAGGGGGTCGAACCCATGCCCAAGAGATCAAAACTCTTAGTGCTTCCTCTACACCACTTTCTAAGATGGGGTCAGCTAATTAAGCTTTCGGGCCCATACCCCGGACATGACGGTTAAAGTCCCTCCTCCATCAATGAATCCCTACGTACTTGTAACCCTCTTATCTAGCCTAGGATTGGGCACCACCCTAACTTTTGCAAGTTGCCACTGACTTTTAGCTTGGATGGGTCTAGAAATTAATACCCTAGCAATTGTACCACTAATAGCGCAGCATCATCACCCACGAGCAGTAGAAGCTACTACAAAATACTTCTTAACCCAAGCAACCGCAGCAGCAATAATTCTGTTTGCAAGCACAACAAATGCCTGAATTACAGGTGAATGAGACATGAGTAACATATCAAACCCAATCGCCAGCACCATAGTCATTACCGCCCTAGCACTTAAAATTGGACTCGCACCAATACACTTCTGAATGCCAGAAGTTCTTCAAGGGTTGGACCTAATAACGGGCTTAATTATATCAACTTGGCAAAAGCTAGCCCCCCTAGCCCTTATTATTCAAACATCTCAAACCATTGACCCCCTCCTGCTAACTTCTTTAGGACTTATATCCACATTGATCGGAGGATGAGGAGGATTAAATCAAACCCAACTGCGAAAAATCTTAGCCTACTCCTCCATTGCCCACATGGGTTGAATAATTATTGTTCTACAATATGCCCCCCAACTTACAATTCTTGCACTGGGGACATATATTTTCATAACTTCAGCAGCATTTCTTACACTAAAAACATCCTCCTCTACAAAAATCAACACCCTCGCAATAGCCTGGTCAAATAACCCAACCCTAACAGCAACAGCCGCCCTTACATTATTATCATTAGGCGGACTGCCACCGCTGACAGGATTTATACCAAAATGACTGATTTTACAAGAATTAACAAAACAGGGCCTCCCAACCACCGCCACAATCATAGCCCTCGCAGCCTTACCTAGCCTCTATTTCTACCTCCGAGTATGCTATGCCATAACACTAACAATTTCCCCAAACACAACCAACTCAACCACACCCTGACGAATAAAAACAACTCAAACCTCCCTACCCTTAACTATCTCAACTACAATTGCACTCGGTCTCCTGCCTGTGACCCCGGCTATCTTAATACTGGCCACCTAGGGATTTAGGATAGTACTTAGACCAAGAGCCTTCAAAGCTCTAAGCAGAAGTGAAAATCTTCTAGTCCCTGGATAAGGCCTACAAGAGTCTATCTTGCATTTTCTGATTGCAAATCAAATGTTTTTATTAAACTAAGGCCTTACTAGATGGGAAGGCCTCGATCCTACAAACTCTTAGTTAACAGCTAAGCGCTCAAGCCAGCGAGCATCCATCTACTTTTCCCGCCGTTAGCCTGAAAGGCGGGAAAAGCCCCGGCAGAGTATTACTCTACGTCTTTGGATTTGCAATCCAACATGTTTCTTCACCACGGGGCTGTGATAGGGAGAGGATTTGAACCTCTGTCTTCGGGGCTACAACCCACTGGCTTAGTACTCGGCTACCCTACCTGTGGCAATTACGCGCTGATTTTTTTCTACAAACCACAAAGACATTGGTACCCTTTATCTTGTATTTGGTGCCTGGGCCGGAATAGTGGGAACTGCTTTAAGCCTTCTCATTCGAGCCGAACTAAGCCAACCCGGATCACTCCTAGGAGATGATCAAATTTATAATGTTATCGTTACCGCCCACGCCTTCGTAATGATTTTCTTTATAGTAATACCAATTCTCATCGGGGGATTCGGAAATTGACTCGTACCACTAATAATTGGAGCACCGGATATAGCATTCCCACGAATAAATAATATAAGCTTCTGGCTTCTCCCCCCTTCATTCCTCCTACTACTAGCCTCTTCTGGTGTTGAAGCCGGAGCCGGGACGGGGTGAACAGTTTACCCGCCACTCGCAGGTAATCTCGCCCATGCAGGAGCATCCGTAGACCTTACAATTTTTTCACTTCACTTAGCAGGTGTCTCATCAATTTTAGGGGCAATTAATTTTATTACTACGACTATTAACATGAAACCCCCAGCTATTTCCCAATATCAAACACCTTTATTCGTATGGGCTGTTCTTGTAACAGCTGTACTTCTACTTCTCTCACTCCCAGTCCTAGCCGCCGGAATCACAATACTTCTCACAGATCGAAATCTTAATACCACATTCTTTGATCCGGCAGGAGGAGGAGACCCAATTCTTTATCAACACCTATTCTGATTCTTTGGCCACCCCGAAGTATATATTCTCATTTTACCCGGATTTGGGATTATTTCACACGTTGTAGCCTACTACGCTGGTAAAAAAGAACCCTTTGGTTATATAGGAATAGTTTGAGCTATGATGGCTATTGGCCTCCTTGGCTTTATTGTCTGAGCCCACCACATGTTTACTGTTGGAATAGATGTCGACACCCGTGCCTACTTCACATCTGCAACAATAATTATTGCCATCCCAACTGGTGTTAAAGTATTTAGTTGACTCGCTACATTACACGGCGGCTCTATCAAATGGGATACACCAATACTATGGGCCCTTGGGTTCATTTTCCTTTTCACGGTGGGGGGACTAACAGGGATTGTATTAGCCAACTCATCACTGGACATTGTGCTTCACGACACATATTATGTGGTTGCACATTTCCATTATGTACTATCAATGGGTGCTGTATTTGCCATTATGGCAGCTTTTGTACACTGATTCCCCTTATTCTCAGGATATACCCTAAATGACACTTGAACAAAGATTCACTTTGGTGTAATATTTATTGGTGTAAATTTAACATTCTTCCCCCAGCATTTCCTGGGCCTAGCCGGAATGCCACGACGATACTCTGATTACCCTGACGCCTACGCCCTCTGAAATACGGTGTCATCAATTGGATCCCTAATCTCACTGGTCGCAGTAATTATATTCCTATTTATTCTCTGAGAAGCCTTTGCCGCCAAACGAGAAGTATCCTCAGTAGAACTAACCATAACAAACGTAGAATGACTTCACGGCTGCCCTCCGCCATACCACACATTCGAGGAGCCAGCATTCGTCCAAGTTCAATCAAATTAACGAGAAAGGGAGGAATTGAACCCCCATATACTGGTTTCAAGCCAGTCACATAACCACTCTGTCACTTTCTTCTAAAGATATTAGTAAAATGCAAATTACACCACCTTGTCAAGGTGGCATTACAGGTTAAATCCCTGTATGTCTTAAGCCTTAGGCTTAATGGCACATCCCACACAACTAGGATTCCAAGACGCGGCATCACCCGTTATAGAAGAACTTCTACACTTTCACGACCACGCCCTAATAATTGTATTTTTAATTAGCACTTTGGTATTATACATTATTATCGCAATGGTCTCTACCAAACTCACTAATAAATATATTCTAGACTCCCAAGAAATTGAAATTGTTTGAACCGTTTTACCAGCTGTAATTCTAGTTTTGATTGCTCTTCCATCCCTTCGAATTCTATATCTTATAGATGAGATTAATGACCCCCACCTAACAATTAAAGCCATGGGTCACCAATGATACTGAAGCTACGAATATACAGATTATGAAGACCTAGGTTTTGATTCCTATATAATTCCAACCCAAGACCTCACACCAGGTCAATTTCGACTTCTAGAGACTGATCATCGAATAGTAGTCCCAATAGAATCACCAATTCGTGTACTAGTGTCTGCTGAAGATGTCCTTCACTCCTGAGCCGTACCATCCCTAGGTGTAAAAATGGACGCAGTGCCGGGACGATTAAACCAAACTGCCTTCATTGCCTCGCGCCCAGGGGTGTTCTACGGACAATGTTCAGAAATCTGCGGGGCTAACCACAGCTTTATACCAATCGTAGTTGAAGCTGTTCCACTAGAACACTTTGAAAGCTGATCCTCATTAATACTAGAAGACGCCTCACTAGAAAGCTAATTATTGGACAAAGCGTTGGCCTTTTAAGCCAAAGTTTGGTGACTACCGACCACCTCTAGTGAAATGCCCCAGCTTAACCCCAACCCCTGATTTGCTATTCTAGTATTTTCATGAATCATCTTCCTTACTATTATTCCAACTAAAATTTTAAATCACTCATCACCTAATGAACCCTCCCCAATAAGCGAAGAGAAACACAAAACTGAATCTTGAGATTGACCATGATAATGAGCTTCTTTGACCAATTTGCAAGCCCCTCTTTCCTAGGGATTCCCCTAATTGCCATTGCAATTGCACTGCCATGAGTTATATTCCCAACCCCTTCATCTCGATGATTAAACAACCGACTAATCACCCTCCAAACATGATTTATTAACCGTTTTACTAATCAACTTCTTATACCACTAAATGTAGGGGGACATAAATGAGCCTTATTGTTTGCCTCCTTAATAGTATTCCTAATCACTATTAATATGCTTGGCCTTCTCCCATATACCTTTACTCCTACCACCCAACTGTCTCTAAACATAGGTTTTGCTGTACCATTATGACTTGCAACAGTAATTATTGGTATGCGTAATCAGCCAACAGTAGCCCTCGGCCATCTTCTACCAGAAGGAACGCCTATCCCATTAATCCCGGTCCTAATTATTATCGAAACAATTAGTTTATTTATTCGACCCTTAGCCCTCGGAGTACGACTCACAGCCAATTTAACTGCGGGCCATCTACTAATTCAACTTATTGCCACAGCAGTATTTGTTCTACTGCCTATAATACCAACAGTAGCAATTCTAACAGCAGCTGTGCTATTTCTATTAACACTTTTAGAAGTTGCAGTCGCAATAATTCAAGCTTATGTATTTGTACTCCTGCTAAGCCTCTATCTGCAAGAAAACGTCTAATGGCACACCAAGCACATGCATTTCATATGGTTGACCCCAGCCCATGACCACTAACCGGAGCCGTCGGTGCTTTACTGATAACCTCCGGCCTAGCAATCTGGTTCCACTTCCACTCCACAACACTAATAACCCTTGGACTAGTCCTCCTACTTCTCACAATATTCCAGTGATGGCGTGATATTATCCGAGAAGGAACCTTCCAAGGACATCACACTCCCCCAGTACAAAAAGGCCTGCGTTATGGTATGATTCTATTCATTACCTCAGAAGTTTTCTTTTTTCTTGGGTTTTTCTGGGCTTTCTACCACTCAAGTTTGGCACCAACCCCTGAGCTAGGAGGATGCTGACCACCAACAGGGATTACTACTTTAGACCCATTTGAAGTCCCCCTTCTTAATACAGCAGTATTATTAGCATCTGGTGTAACGGTCACATGGGCCCACCATAGTATTATAGAAGGGGAACGAAAACAAGCTATCCAATCCCTAGGACTTACAATCTTATTGGGTATATATTTTACTGCACTACAGGCCATAGAATATTATGAGGCCCCCTTCACAATTGCAGATGGGGTGTATGGCTCCACATTCTTTGTAGCTACAGGATTCCACGGACTCCACGTAATTATTGGATCAACCTTCTTAGCCGTCTGCCTTATTCGCCAAGTACAGTACCACTTCACATCTGAACACCATTTCGGCTTCGAAGCCGCTGCCTGATATTGACACTTTGTCGACGTAGTCTGACTATTCCTTTACGTTTCTATCTACTGATGAGGCTCATATCTTTCTAGTATTAAAGTTAGTACAAGTGACTTCCAATCATTTAGTCTTGGTTAAACCCCAGGGAAAGATAATGAATTTAATCATAACCATTCTTGTTATCACAATAGCCTTATCCTCAATCTTAGCAATCGTATCATTCTGACTCCCACAAATAAATCCCGATGCAGAAAAGCTCTCCCCTTACGAATGCGGATTTGACCCACTGGGGTCCGCCCGACTACCATTCTCCCTGCGATTCTTCCTAGTCGCTATCTTATTTCTCCTATTTGATTTAGAGATTGCTCTTCTTCTCCCACTTCCCTGAGGAGATCAACTTTATAACCCCACAGGAACATTCTTTTGAGCTACCATAGTTCTTATTATTCTAACCTTAGGATTAATTTACGAATGAACCCAAGGAGGCTTAGAATGAGCAGAATAAGGGAGTTAGTCCAAAAAAAGACCTCTGATTTCGGCTCAGAAAATTGTGGTTTAAGTCCACGACCCCCTTATGACACCAGTACATTTCAGCTTCAGTTCAGCATTTATTCTAGGACTAATAGGACTAGCATTCCACCGTACCCATCTGCTCTCCGCACTTCTATGCTTGGAGGGTATAATACTATCCCTATTTATCGCACTAGCCCTATGAACGCTACAGTTCGAATCTACAAGCTTCTCCACCGCCCCCATGCTTTTACTAGCCTTCTCTGCCTGCGAAGCAAGTACAGGCCTTGCACTCCTAGTAGCCACAGCCCGCACACATGGGACTGATCGTCTACAAAACCTTAATCTTCTACAATGCTAAAAATTTTAATTCCTACAGTTATACTATTTCCAACAATTTGACTAATTTCCACAAAATGACTATGAGTGGGTACAATTACTCACAGCTTATCTATTGCCCTTGTAAGTCTTACATGACTAAAATGAACATCCGAAACTGGCTGGGCCGCCTCTAACACATATTTAGGCACAGATCCCTTATCCACCCCCCTGTTAGTATTATCATGTTGACTGCTTCCACTAATAATTCTAGCTAGCCAAAACCACATTAACTCGGAGCCTATTAGCCGACAACGCCTATATATTACACTACTCACCTCACTACAAGCTTTTTTAATTATAGCATTTGGGGCCACAGAGATTATTATATTCTATATTATATTTGAAGCCACACTTATTCCAACCCTCATTATTATCACCCGATGAGGAAATCAAACTGAACGACTTAATGCGGGTACCTATTTTTTATTTTACACACTTGCAGGCTCTTTACCGCTTCTAGTTGCACTACTACTACTTCAACAATCCACAGGGACACTATCCATACTTGTAATTCAATATTCTCAGCCACTTCTACTAGACTCCTGAGGCCATAAAATTTGATGGGCCGGATGTCTTATTGCATTTCTAGTAAAAATACCACTATATGGAGTCCACCTCTGACTTCTCAAAGCGCATGTGGAGGCCCCCGTCGCTGGATCCATAGTACTGGCGGCAGTATTATTAAAATTAGGGGGGTATGGGATAATACGAATAATAATTATACTTGACCCCCTCTCAAAAGAATTAGTATACCCATTTATTATTTTAGCATTATGAGGAATCATTATAACAGGCACCATTTGCTTACGGCAAACAGATCTTAAGTCACTAATCGCCTACTCATCCGTCAGCCACATAGGACTTGTAGCTGGAGGCATTTTAATTCAAACCCCCTGGGGGTTTTCAGGGGCAATTATCCTAATAATTGCCCACGGCTTAGTATCTTCAATACTATTCTGTCTAGCTAATACGGCTTACGAACGAACACATAGTCGAACTATAATTTTAGCCCGAGGATTACAACTAATTTTTCCCTTAACAGCAGTTTGATGATTTATTGCCAACCTGGCCAACTTAGCACTCCCACCCCTGCCCAACCTGATAGGAGAACTAATAATTATTACAACCCTATTCAACTGATCTCCTTGAACTATTCTACTAACAGGATTAGGCACCCTTATTACAGCGGGCTACTCACTCTACATATTCTTAATGTCTCAACGGGGCCCAACACCAAGCCACATTATAAAACTTCAACCCTTCCACACCCGAGAACACTTGCTAATAGCCCTTCACCTAATCCCCGTAATTCTACTTGTAGCAAAGCCAGAGTTAATATGGGGTTGATGTTACTAGTAAGTATAGTTTAACTAAAATATTAGATTGTGATTCTAAAGATAGGAGTTAAAACCCCCTTACTCACCAAGGAAGGACAGAAATCAATAAGTACTGCTAATCCTTATGCACCGCGGTTAAAATCCGCGGCTTCCTCACGCTTCTGAAGGATAACAGCTCATCCATTGGTCTTAGGAACCAAAAACTCTTGGTGCAAATCCAAGTGGAAGCTATGAACTTGATAACACTAATTATGTCCTCCTCATTTATTTTAGTCATTACAATTCTTATTATTCCGCTACTAATAACACTAAGTCCACAACCACGTAATACAGACTGAGCAAAAACGCATGTAAAAACCGCTGTTAGTGCCGCATTCTTCGTTAGCTTATTACCATTGATAATTTTCTTAGACCAAGGACTAGAAAGTATCACCACAAATTGACAATGAATAAACACACACATATTCGACACAAATATTAGCTTCAAATTTGATCATTACTCCCTTATCTTTACACCCATCGCCCTTTATGTCACCTGGTCTATCTTAGAGTTTGCACTATGATACATGCACTCGGACCCTAACATAAACCGATTCTTTAAATATTTGTTATTATTCTTAGTAGCGATAATCACCCTTGTCACTGCTAATAATATGTTTCAACTGTTCATTGGCTGAGAGGGGGTTGGAATCATGTCATTCTTACTTATTGGGTGATGATACGGGCGAGCTGACGCTAACACAGCAGCTCTACAAGCTGTAATTTATAATCGAGTAGGAGATATTGGATTAATTTTAAGTATAGCATGATTTGCAATAAACTTTAACTCGTGGGAAATACAACAAATATTCTTCCTGTCAAAAAATATTGACATGACAGTCCCACTAATAGGACTTATTTTAGCAGCAACGGGGAAATCAGCCCAATTCGGCCTCCACCCGTGGCTTCCTTCTGCCATGGAGGGCCCTACACCAGTTTCTGCTCTACTGCACTCTAGTACCATGGTCGTGGCTGGAATTTTCCTATTAATCCGCCTCCACCCCCTCATAGAAAATAATGAAGCTGCACTAACAACCTGCCTATGCTTAGGCGCCCTAACCACACTATTTACAGCTACTTGTGCCCTAACCCAAAATGACATCAAAAAAATTGTGGCTTTCTCAACATCTAGCCAATTAGGCCTAATAATAGTTACAATTGGCCTAAACCAACCACAACTAGCATTCCTCCATATTTGCACACATGCCTTCTTTAAAGCCATATTATTTTTATGCTCAGGATCTATTATTCATAGCCTTAATGATGAGCAGGATATCCGTAAAATAGGCGGCCTTCACAAACTAATACCAGCTACCTCAACATACCTCACAATCGGAAGCTTAGCATTAACAGGAACTACATTTCTTGCAGGTTTCTTCTCAAAAGACGCCATTATTGAGGCCCTGAACACCTCACACCTCAACGCCTGGGCCCTAGTCCTTACACTAATTGCCACATCCTTCACTGCAGTCTTCAGCTTTCGAGGGGTTTTCTTTGTCACTATGGGATCCCCCCGATTTACTCCATTATCCCCTATTAACGAAAATAACCCATTAGTAATCAACCCTATTAAACGACTTGCCTGAGGAAGTATTGTTGCAGGACTTATCATCACCTCTAACTTCCTGCCCTCAAAAACACCTATTATAACAATACCTTTTTCTCTAAAAATAGCAGCCCTCCTAGTTACCATTACCGGCCTCCTAGTCGCCACTGAACTTGCTAATCTAACTAATAAACAAGTTAAAATCACCCCAACAAAATCCTTCCATAATTTCTCAAACATGCTTGGATTTTTCCCTGCATTAATTCATCGATTAACCCCGAAACTTAAACTCACCATAGGCCAATCAGCCGCCAATAAGCTAGACCAAACATGATTTGAAATATCTGGGCCAAAAGGACTTACCTTAACCCAAATAATAATATCAAAATTTATTAGTGATATTCAACGAGGAATGGTCAAGACGTACTTAACTATTTTTCTTTTAACAATAATCTTAGCAATTCTTCTGGTTTTAATTTAAACTGCACGAAGAGTACCGCGACTTAGCCCCCGAGTTAATTCTAGTACAACAAGCAGTGTTAAAAGCAGAACCCAGGCGCAAATCACCAACATCCCACCGCCAAAAGAGTATATAACGGCCACACCCCCAACATCCCCTCGTAACATAGAAAACTCCTTTAGTCCATCAATTATTACCCAAGAACCCTCATATCACCCCCCTCAAAATATCGCCCCCATTAATACCACCCCTAATAAATAAACCAGTACATAACCGGCAACAGAGCGACTTCCCCAAGCCTCCGGGAAAGGCTCAGCAGCCAAGGCTGCTGAATAGGCAAACACTACAAGCATTCCCCCTAGATAAATCAAAAAAAGAACTAAAGACAAAAAAGACCCCCCCGAGCCAACCAAGATTCCACACCCAACCCCCGCTGCTACTACTAAACCTAAAGCAGCAAAATAAGGGGTGGGATTAGAAGCAACGGCAATTAAACCAACAATTAAAGCTACCAATAACATAAACATAAAATAGGTCATAATTCTTGCTCGGATTTTAACCGAGACCAATGACTTGAAGAACCACCGTTGTTATTCAACTACAAGAACGATTAATGGCAAGCCTACGAAAAACCCACCCCCTAATAAAAATTGCTAATGACGCACTAGTTGACCTACCAACACCATCTAATATTTCAGTGTGATGAAACTTCGGTTCTCTTCTAGGACTATGTCTAATTACACAAATTTTAACAGGACTATTCCTGGCCATACACTACACCTCAGACATTTCAACCGCATTCTCATCAGTTGCTCATATTTGCCGAGATGTAAATTACGGCTGACTTATTCGTAATCTCCATGCTAACGGAGCATCATTCTTTTTCATCTGTATTTATATACACGTCGCCCGCGGCCTATACTACGGATCCTACCTCTATAAAGAAACCTGAAATATTGGAGTAGTACTACTCCTTCTAGTTATAATAACGGCCTTTGTCGGCTATGTCCTACCATGAGGTCAAATGTCCTTCTGAGGGGCCACAGTAATTACAAATCTTCTATCAGCAGTACCATATATAGGAGATACACTAGTTCAATGAATCTGAGGAGGCTTTTCAGTAGATAACGCAACATTAACACGATTCTTTGCATTCCACTTCTTACTCCCCTTCATTATTGCCGCCGCAACTCTTCTCCACCTTTTATTCCTGCACGAGACAGGGTCAAACAACCCTGCCGGCCTAAATTCTGATGCAGATAAAATTTCCTTCCACCCGTACTTCTCCTACAAAGATCTTCTCGGGTTCGTAATTATACTGCTAGCCTTAACATCTTTAGCACTATTTTCTCCCAACCTACTAGGAGACCCAGATAACTTCACACCAGCTAATCCAATGGTAACCCCACCACATATTAAACCAGAGTGGTACTTCCTATTTGCCTACGCCATCCTACGATCTATTCCAAACAAATTAGGAGGAGTACTCGCTTTACTATTCTCCATTCTAATTCTGATAGTAGTCCCAATTTTACACACCTCAAAACAACGAGGACTCACATTCCGCCCCGTCACCCAGTTTTTATTCTGAACACTTGTAGCGGATATACTAATTCTAACATGGATTGGAGGTATACCTGTAGAGCATCCTTACGTCATTATTGGTCAAGTAGCATCAATTCTATACTTTGCACTTTTCCTCGTGCTTGTCCCATTAGCGGGATGAGTGGAAAATAAAGCACTAAAATGAGCTTGCCCTAGTAGCTTAGTCTTAAAGCATCGGTCTTGTAATCCGAAGATCGGAGGTTAAATTCCTCCCTAGTGCCCAGAAAAGGGAGATTTTAACTCCCACCCCTGGCTCCCAAAGCCAGAATTCTAAATTAAACTATCTTCTGATAGTAACATGTATGTACTAGTACATATTATGTATAATATTACATAATGCAATAGTACTGATATATGTATTATCACCATTCATTTACTTTAACCTAAAAGCAAGTACTAACGTCTAAGAAAACATAAACCAAATTATTAAAACTCAGAAATAATTTATTTTGACCCGGGAAATAGATTAATCCCTTAAACTTGGCACACAAATTTTTCCTTGAATTACCCAGCTAAGGTTTATCTTAAAATAATTAATGTAGTAAGAGACCACCAACTGGTTGGAATAAATGCATACTATTAATGATAGAATCAGGGACACAAAATGTGGGGGTCGCACACTGTGAACTATTCCTGGTATCTGGTTCCTATTTCAGGTACATAATATTATTTATCCCACTATCGGATAATTATACTGGCATCTGATTAATGGTGTAATTACATACTCCTCGTTACCCAACATGCCGGGCGTTCTTTTAAATGCATAGGGTTCTCTTTTTTAGGTTTCCTTTCATTTTGCATTTCAGAGTGCAAGCGCAACAGTATATTAAGGTTGAGCAATTTCTTGCTCGAGTTAAATTAGGTTAATTATTAAATGACATAACTTAAGAATTACATATTAATATCTCAAGTGCATAACATATACATCACTTCTTCAACTAATCCTTATATATCTGCCCCTCTTTTGGCTTTGCGCGACAAACCCCCTTACCCCCTTCGCTCAGCAAATCCTGTTATCCTTGTCAAACCCCGAAACCAAGGAAGGTTCGAGAACGTGCCAGCTAACAAGTTGAAATAAGGGTTAGCCATCCGCATTATATATATATACATGCACATTATATTAATGCATTTCACAAATATACCCCAAATTTTAGCCTAAAAACTTCGATTAAAAATTTTAATAATTTCTCAATGCTAAAAAATTAAATATTTATAAC